CAACTGTACTTGAACTGTTAGATAATCATAGTCGATGATAACATCACTGTTCCCATCGCTATTTCAGAACCGTACGTGAGATTTTCACCTCATACGGCTCCTCGAGGGCCATCAATAAATCTAAGGACCGAATTGATATTATTTATATTGATATGTTTGTAGTATAATACTATAATATCGATTGGAAATTAAATATATATTCTATATAGATAGAGTCAAAACCTATCGGAAGGTCCTGAATTAGACCAATGGAATTCTGTCTGCTATAATAACTAAAAAAGCACTTCTGAATTGATCTCATCCTTTAATAATTTGAATTTTTCTTTGTTGAGTAATAACTTAATCCTTCAATAAAATACTCTTTCTAGAAATATTAATAGATATCTCAACCCATTCTTTTTGATTACGAAAAAAAAAATTATACATTAGTTCCTGAAAAATACCACGTTATCCCTATGAATATAGGAAAGAAGAAAAAGATCTTTTTTTTTTTTTCGTTCCTATTCTTCTTTCTGAAAAAGGGGGGTTTCAAAAAAAGGATTATTTCGTTCCTGATAGTCATTTTTGAATCTGTGGATAGGAGCATACTCTGAATCGGAATTGTGGGTAGTACTACTTGATCATTTCTACTAACTTAAAGTCCCAATTATTATTCTTTTTATCTTATGTAAAAATTATTTTTGGATAATTTACATAAAAAATCTCCATTACTAATCCTTTATGTATTTTGGTGTTCCTAACCATCCACTGATTTTTGCTCAATCACCCGTTAGGGTAATACATAGAAACCAGAGTGAAAACTCTATACGGTTGATCTTTTGAGTTGAGCCCGCTTCAAGCCAGGATGACTAATCAACCAATCTTGGGGTAAAAGTCTTGCTTATATTTACTTTTTTTTTTCTTGTACGTAGGAAATGAGACTCCATTTTTTTACTGCTAATTTCTAAGCTGTTTTCTTTCACTCATACAACTATCTGATTTAGGTCATCAAACTGAATGATGAATAAAAAAAGGAGATATCTATTCAATTTCTTTTCGAAAAAAAAAAAAGGAATAAAGAAAAGAAAAGTTTCTGTTTTAACGAATCGCACGTAGAGATATTGATAACACACAAAGAGTTAATGGTATTTCATAACTAATCGATTGAGCAGCGGCTCGTAGACCACCTAAAAAAGAATATTTATTATTTGATCCATATCCTGACATAAGAAGTCCAATGGGAGCAATACTGGAAATGGCAATCCATAAAAAAACACCGATATTGAGATCAGATAAAACAAGGTGATAACTAAAAGGAATTACTGAATAACTTAGTAAAATGGATATAACTGCTATGGATGGTCCTATACTGAATAAACGAGTATCTCCTCGAGATGGAAAAAGATTCTCTTTGAAAATAAGTTTTGTCCCATCTGCTAAAGCTTGAAGAATTCCCAAAGGACCGGCGTATTCGGGACCAATACGTTGTTGTATTCCTGCGGATATTTCTCTTTCTAACCACACAATTACGAGTACACCTATTGTGATTCCCAATACAAGAGTCAAAATAGGTAAAAACATCCCTATGATTCCATAGACTTCTTTTAAAGATTCCAATCTAGAAAAAGAATTTAGATCTTGTACTTCTGTTGTATCAATTATCATTTTAACGATCAACTTCTCCCATAATGATATCTATGCTACCTAGTATTGTCATAATATCGGCCAATTTCATTCTTTTAACTAACTGAGGAAGAATTTGCAAATTGATAAAACCAGGTGGACGAATTTTCCACCTCCAAGGAAAACCACTCTGATCTCCTATTAAAAAAATTCCCAATTCTCCCTTTGGGGCTTCAACTCTTACATAAAGTTCTTGCTTCGGCAATTCAAAAGTAGGAGAAGGTTTTTTACTAATGAATCGATATTCAAAATCATTCCATTCCGGATCCCTTTCTCTAGCAAAGCACCGGGTTTCTAAATTCTCATAGGGCCCCCCTGGAATTCCTTCCAGAGCTTGTTGAATAATTTTTATAGATTCCCTCATTTCACCGATTCGGACTAAATAGCGAGCTAATGAATCTCCTTCTTTTTGCCAATGGATTTCCCAATCCAATTCGTCGTAACATTCATAATGATCAACTTTACGAAGATCCCATTGGATTCCGGAAGCTCGTAGCATTGGTCCCGATAAACCCCAATTTATTGCTTCTTCTGGACCAATAATGCCTACTCCCTCAACTCGTTCTAAAAAAATAGGATTTCGCGTAATAAGTTTTTGATATTCAGAAACCGCTGTTAAAAAATAATCACAGAAATCCAAACATTTATCTATCCATCCATAAGGTAGATCGGCCGCTACTCCTCCGATACGAAAATAATTATGCATCATTCTCATACCGGTGGCAGCTTCGAATAGATCATATACTAATTCTCTTTCTCTGAAAATATAGAAAAAAGGGGTCTGTGCACCAATATCTGCCATAAAGGGGCCAAGCCATAACAGATGAGAAGCTATACGACTCAACTCTAACATAATTACTCTGATATAACTGGCTCTTTTAGGTACTTGAATATTTCCCAACTGTTCTGGTCCATTTACGGTTATTGCTTCTGTGAACATAGTAGCTAAATAATCCCAACGTGTTACATAAGGTAGATATTGTATAACTGTTCGATTTTCCGCAATTTTTTCCATTCCTCTGTGTAAATAACCTAATATTGGTTCACAATCAATAACATCTTCACCATCTAGAGTAAGGATGAGCCGAAGAACACCATGCATTGATGGGTGGTGAGGTCCCATATTGACTATCATGAGGTCTTTTCTTGTAGTTGTTACATTCATAGGTTATTCCTCGATTCATTCTTTCATGAATTGCTGAAAATGAAAACAAGTTCATTAAAATTCAAGATCGAATAAAAAAATAATTCAAATTCCTTTTTCACTTAACGAGTTTTTGACTCCCGAATATCCAGCTGACTAATTAATTCTTTATAACGTATTCTATTTTTCTTTGACAAATAAGACAGCAGTCGTTGGCGTTTTCCCAGGATTTTACGTAAACCTCTCTGAGATAAATAATCTTTTCGGTGCAATTCCAAATGTGAAGTCAGTCTTCGTATCTTATTGGTGAAACGAAATACTTGAAATTCAACGGACCCCCTGTTTTCTTCTTTTTCTTCTTGTGAAATAACTGAGATGAATGAATTTTTTACCATAAAACGGATTTTCTATCCTCTTTTTTTTTAATGGATTTTACTGATCAGTAAGAATAATGCTAGTCATTTTAATTTGGTATACACAATAATCTTAATTTCTTTATGAACTCCTAATTTTATCAAATAAAATGAATCAATCCAATTTTCTTTTCAATTTTATTCGTATAGGAATAGGAAAGGGTGATATATTTCTACATTTAGAAAAGAGAAACAATTTTGGATCGAAATCTAATAATAAATAAAAAAAGAAAAAATAAGAAGATTCCGTTAATCATTTCTAGATCTATTGGATATTGAAAAATGCATTGAATTAGTATTCATGTATCAGACTGGAAGGTAAGACAATACATAGGTGCAACTCCTTTTTTCATATACCATACATATATGGTACAGAATATATATGAAAAAAGCATAATTAACAAATTTGCAATCGTGGATACATATGTATCCTTATCATAGTGAAGCGGCCCCCATTATTGGTATCAAACCAATATCGATTCATACAAGATAAATCTTCTAATCGATAATTAGGCCAAAGAAAGAACTTTAATTTTATTAGTTTCTTTTTATCAAAATGTTTTCTTTTATCCAAAAATTCACCCCAGTTTTTTACGTTGTTGCAAAATACTGGATTTTTATGAATACCATTTCTCTTCCTCGAATTGAAACAAATTAGAATTCTTAATTCTCGACGTCTTTTAGTGGATAAAACCTTTTCGGGAACAAACAACAAATCATAATCATTTTTGTATCTATTTTCAGCCATTTTTGGATGTCTTGCAATGGATTTATCCAAATTAATCTTAGCAACATAGCTTTTTTCTCGGTATATTTGATTAATTTTTGGCTTACTCTTATGAAACAATGAAATATTTAGACTTTGATACATAATCAATTGTCCATCATTTTTTATAAACAAACGAATTGGTTCGATAATTAATATACCTTTTTTCATTAATTCTGTAAGAGTTAAATCCTTTTGAATAATCAAAATATCTAAACTCATTTCTCCCCTTTGAATAGAGGATATAGCAATTTCTCTTGGATTTATTAGTCTAAGTAGGAGACAATATATTTTGATATTATTGATCATTTTTTGATTTAAAGAATCATCCCATCTCAATTGAAAACGTAAATACCTTTTTAGGAAAAAATCAAGCTCTACTTCCGTGTTGCTCTTATATTCTTTTTTCTTTCTACGTTTTTTCATATCGGAGCTTGCATAATCTTCTCCAATATCTTTTTCTTGGTTTGAGAAAAGTGATCCAAGATTCGCTTGATTTTGTGCATCTGATTCAAGATTATCTCGAATTGCGGATTCTTTTTCTTCTTGATTTCGATTCTCTAATTCAATCGATTTTTTTTCATTCGAAAATAGAAAAAGATCCCTTTTGTTCTTTCTAGTGATGTTTTTATTTTCACTAACATTTTCATAAAAATTTAAAAGAAGTAGTTGGATTGGTATGATCCACGGTTTCATAATATATGTATTATAAAGGATCACAAATTCTGGAAAGAACCAAAGGTTTCGATTTGATATGGGACGACTTAGTATTTCTTCATTCATTGCCATCCAATCAAAAAGATCTTTTTTTTTGTTGGATGCCATAATTCCTCCATTTTGGGAAATTTTAAGAAAAAAAAGACCTTTTTGATCCATTTTATCAATTATTTGATAATTATTAAACCCAGTCTTAGTATTTTTATTACCATTGGTATCGATATCAATCCAGGACTCAATATTGACTTTATTTCGAAGACAAAAATCGAAAATTCTCCAATCCAAATATTTTCTATCTGTAAATTTATCTAGATTGAGAATATCATCATTTTCTAAATTAATAGGGATAATACCTCCTGGCATATTAATTAATTTACCTTTTTTATATATCTTGTTGTAATTATAAGAAATCTCTTGTTTATTATTTAAACGTAATGGTGATACATAAATATGTGAATCCTTCTTATTTTCATAATTAATCGATTTATATGAGAAAAGGTCATATCCATAGTATTTTTGAAGGTTATATTTTGAATTTGATAATGAATTTAATTCAAAATCATTTAATTTTTTGTAATTAATTAATATTAATCGATCTTTTTCATCTGAATGCCTTTTGTTTAAATCTTTATTTTGCACTATACGTGTTTGATTGAATCTATTTCGCCATTTGTGTGGTACTAATCGATACCATTTAATCGGAGATAAATCATATTGATAATGACCCCTTAACCAGTTTTTCCATTGAATCATTTCCGAATTCAAAATATTTTTATGTTTTAATTCAGGATAAAAAATTCCTTGTGTTTCAAAATAATCCTTTATTTCATTCTTAAGAAAAAAAGATGTTCCGTGATATTGAAGGACATATCTTAACTTATACAAATTAAAAAATTGCGTTTGATATAATTGGTAAAATACATATGCTTGTGAGAAGGAGGATAATAAAATCTTTGAATTTTTTTTACTAATATCAGAAATTGATTTTTTTTTAGTCCAAATAAAACGAATTGTATTTTTATTTGTTTTAGCTATTTTTTCTTTATTTGTTTCATTATTGTAAATGTATTTATCGATCATTTTTGTTGAATTATCAAAAAAAAGTTGTGTAGTGATCCTCGGACTATTAATGATACAGATAAGTATATCTATGTATATCCTTTCAATTAAAAATTTGAAAAAAGAATATGATTTACGGATTAATCGAACATTTATTCTTTTGAATTTCTTTAATTTCTGCCAAATATTTTTTATTGATGCTAATAGTTTAGTAGGATAACTTATTTTATCAGAACTCATTTTATTAGAACTAATATTTATATTGATTTCCGGAGTTAAAAATCCTTTTTTATTATCTTTTGTAATTTTTTCTATTTGATTCCTGATTGTGCTGGTTCTATCATCCAGATCTTTCATTTTTTTTTCTGTCAATGAAGAATCTGTCAAATCCATAAATCGAATTTGAATGGACGATTCATTAATCATCCCATTACTGATTACCCCATTTTTTTCTTTTTTAGTTTCACTCAATTCATCTATTTTTCTTAATCCAAATAATTGAATTGGGTTTCTTTTGGAAAGTTCTTTTATTATTCCTTTTAAAAATAGAATGGTTTTCATGACCGATTTTTTTCTTTCTTTTGAAAGGTTTAAAAAAAGATTTATTCTTTCTTTTAAAACCTGTATAACTAAAAAAGGATTCTTTTGTAATTTTATAATTTTTTTTCTGAGTTCTTTAAAAATGGGTTCAAAAAATGAACGTTGTTTTCTGGGAGAACCAAAAGGAACTTCAGTTTCCATTCCCCAAACTGTTAAAAAACAAAAATCGTTTTTTTGCTCTTTATTTCTCAGCGGATCTTTCTGGCGAGGTGGCACTTTAGATCTGTGCCAAGGTTTAAGGTAAAAAGGAAATAGGATCTTTATCTGAATACCGTCTGTCAACCAATTTTTTGGAAATTCGGTTTCTGATAATTGAACACCATTATAGGTGCATTTAACATGGATTTCTCTATTCCAATCTTTTAAGTCCTCAGACCACTCGGGAAATTGAAATAATAATATACGGGCTATATTTTTAGCTATTATCACTGAAGGGAATAGAATATATTTTCTAAGAAAAGATTGGGTTATTAATAGGGATCCTCTTATTGCTTGAGCAAATAAAACTCTATCCCAGGTTTGGGCTATTTCTAGTTGTGCTTTCTCTTGTCTTTTGTATTCTTCTCTTTTGTCTTCCTCTTTTTTTTTCTCATTTTCTTTTTTCTTTTCCTCGGTATAATCCGCGATTCTTAATTCTGTTGTTTTTTTATACATCCATTTTTTCAAAATGAATTTTATCATCCCGGAGATATCAAAAGAAAAAAGGGGTTTGCCTATTCTGTCCAAAAAAAGAGGAGAATGCACATTTGCTTGAAACAATTCACAAATAACTGTTTTACGTCTTTGAGCACGCATAGAGCCTTTGATTATGTCTCGACGAAAATCTGATTGTTGTGAATAACGTATGAAAGTCACTTCATCGGCTTCATCAAGATTATTAGTATTTTTGCTATTAGCATCAGTATTTTGATCGTTATCAGTAAAAATTAGTACATGCTTGGTTTTTCTGGAACGAATCTGATGATCCTCTGCCACGATTTCTTCGTTTTCTCCTTCCTGTTGTTCCAAATTGTTGATTAATTTGTATGAACATGAAGGAACTTTTTTACTTATTTCTTTTATTCCAATAGATTTTTTTTTTATTCTTTTAGTCTTGGGCTCATTTATAACTGCGTTGAAGAAAATTTTCAAAATTTTTA